TGGGTAGACCTCATACAATAACTGTCCTAGTTCTACCGTATCTTTTGTTTCATTTCTTCTGGAACAATCACAAAAACCTTTTTGATTATGGATCTACTACCAGAAATTCAATGCGTAATCTCAGCATTCAATGTGTATTCCTGAATAATCTAATTTTTCAATTATTCAACCATTTCATTTTACCAAGCTCAACGTTAACCAGATTAGTCAACATTTATACGTTTCGATGCAACAATAAGATGTTATTTGTAACAAGTAGTTTTGTTGGTTGGTTAATTGGTCACATTTTATTCATGAAATGGGTTGGATTGGTCTTAGTCTGGATACGGCAAAATCATTCTATTCGATCTAATAAGTACCTTGTGTCAGAATTGAGAAATTATATGGCTCGAATCTTTAGTATTCTCTTATTTATCACCTGTGTCTACTATTTAGGCAGAATGCCGTCGCCTATTATCACTAAGAAACTGAAAGAAACCTCAGAAACAGAAGAAAAGGGAGAAAGTGAGGAAGAAATCGATGTAGAAACAACTTCCGAAACGAAGGCGACTAAACAGGAACAAGGGGGATCCACCGAAGAAGACCCTTCCCTTTGTTCGGAAGAAAAAGAGGATCCGGACAAAATAGATGAAACGGAAGAGATCCGGGTGAATGGAAAGGAAAAAACAAAAGATGAATTCCACTTTAAAGAGACATCCTATAAGGATAGCCCTGTTGACGAAGATTCTTATCTTGATGGGTATCAAGAGAATTGGGAATTGGGAAGACTTAAAGAAGAAAAAAAAGAAAAGACCCATGCCCATTTCCGGTTTGAAAAACCTCTTATGACTTTTTTTTTCGATTATAAACGATGGAATCGTCCATTTAGATATATAAAAAATGATCTATTTGAAAATGCTGTACGAAATGAAATGTCACAATATTTTTTTTATACATGTCCAAGTGATGGAAAAGAAAAAATCTCTTTTACGTATCCGTCAAGTTTATCAACTTTTTCAGAAATGATAAAATAAAAAGATTAATAAAAATATTAATACATAAGATAAATACAAGAATAGATAAGACGAAATTCGTCCACCTCCCATATATTTGATCCCTTCTCCCATAAATAAACTTGCAACCCCAACCCCATTTATAATTCCATCAATTATACGCCTATCAAAAAACTGAATGAGTTCGGCTAATCTTCTTATACTCATGATTAAGACTCTAGTATAAAAAATGTCTATGTAACCACGATTATATGACCAATTGTATACCACTTTTTTTATTTGGTCCAAGATAATTCTTTTAGGACCCCTTTTTACAAATGAATTGATTAAGTCCAAATTCTTAAAAGATGAATAAACAGACCCATATAAAATGGATGCTATAAATAGTCCAAAAAGAGCTATACTTAGTGAAAAAATTGCATTTGTAAAAAATTCATACCAATTCATAGAATAGTTTGAATTTTTATTCAAAAGGTTTCTCGATGGAGTTAACCATTTTGATAATATATCAAAATCTACTACTCCTTGATCAAAATCAATTCCTATTGATCCCATGAACAAAGTAAATAGTGTTAATATAAGAAGAGGAAATAGCATAGTATTGTCCGATTCGTGAGGATACATGTAAGTGTATTTATTTATAAAAGAAGTACTCAAGTATCGCATTCTATTTTTTATATTATCATTAATTTGATATGTATCCTTTGAAAAAAAGAAGATCTTATTATTAATTGTTGATAAAAGTGAATTTCTATTGACTACTTTCGGTATTGCTTTTCCCCATAGAGATATGGAATAGAATGAACTATTTTTAGTACTACTATAATTTTGAAAATGAACACGCAAATGCCCATCAAAGGTTAGTAAATACATTCGAAACATATAAAATGCGGTTAATCCCGCTGTAAAACAAGCTATTATTGCAAAAATTGGTGAATACAACCAACTATCATTAATAATTTCATCCTTGGACCAAAAACAAGCAAGAGGCGGAATACCACAAAGAGAAAGTGTACCTAATAAGAAAGTGGTTCTTGTAATTGGAACATATCTTGTTAAACCGCCCATAAGAACCATATTCTGACTTTTATCGGGTGAATATCCAACAATAGGTTCCATAGAATTAATAATGGATCCGGATCCCAAAAACAATAAAGCTTTAGAATAGGCATGAGTTATTAAATGGAATAAGGCAGCTCGATAAGAACCTATACCTAAAGCTAACATAATATAACCCAGTTGAGACATTGTGGAATAGGCTAAACTTCTTTTAATATCTCTTTGAGCGAGAGCCAAAGTAGCTCCTAATAGTACTGTTATTATGCCTATTAAAGAAACGAAATTCATTACGTAAGGTATAACTCTGAAAAGAGGAAGAAGCCGAGCTACAAGAAAAATTCCCGCTGCTACCATGGTAGCAGCGTGTATAAGAGCCGAAATAGGGGTGGGCCCCTCCATAGCATCAGGTAACCATATGTGAAGAGGGAATTGTGCAGATTTAGCAATTGCGCCGACGAATAATAAAAAGGCGCAGAGAGTAACAAATGTAGAATTGACCCCATTACTATGGATCAAGTTATTAACTATTTTGAACAAATCCCGAAATTCTAAACTGCCAGTTATCCAATAAAAAGCTAAGATTCCTAATAATAAACCAAAGTCTCCTACACGATTAGTTATAAAGGCTTTTTGGCAAGCACTTGCTGCAACCGGTCGTGTAAACCAAAAACCTATTAATAAATATGAACACATTCCCACGAGTTCCCAAAAAATATAAATTTGTATCAAATTGGAACTAGTAACTAATCCCAACATGGAAGTATTAGAAAAACTCATATAAGCAAAAAATCTCAAATATCCTTGATCATGAGACATATAATTGTCACTATAAATAAGAACCATGATTCCAACAGTAGTAATTAGTATTAACATAATAGAAGTAAGTGGATCGATCAAGTGTCCAAACTCTAAGGAAAAATCATTATTGATAGTCCAAGACCATAAATATTGATAGATAAAACTTCCATTTATTTGCTGAATAGACAGACTGGCCGAAAAGGCCATAGTTATACTTAGCAGTAAAACACTAGTAAAACCCCACATACGACGAATATTTTTTGTTGCTGTAGGAATAAACAGAAGTCCAAATCCTATTGACATAGTAACTGGAAGTGGAAGAAAGGGTATTATCCATGCGTATTGATATGTTTGTTCCATAAAAAAATATTTGTTTTTTTTTATTGTTATAAATTTAATTGTTTCAAATCCACCAACCAAAAGATCCTCTATATATATATGATATGGCATAGGTATATATACATGGATATGTATATATAATTCATAATCTTTTGTTATATTTTGTATATATGTATATATTTATTTTTACATATTTACATATATATTATATAATTATATAGAATTATATTTATATTATTATGATATGTTTTACATGTTTTGAACAAAGTATTTAGGGATAAGTATGGATAATGACGAAAAAATGATCTAAATATATGTCTTTCACATACAATAATAAAAATTAGTATTTTGTTTTTGAATGGCGGTTCCAAAAAAGCGTACTTCTCGATCAAAAAAACGTATTCGTAGAAATATTTGGAAGAAGAAGGGATATTTAACGGCAGTAAAAGCTCTTTCTTTAGCTAAATCGGTTTCCACTGGGCATTCAAAAAGTTTTTTTGTGCAACAAACAAGTAATAAAATTTTGGAATAATCTAAATCGACATACCATTAAGGACTTAAAAATTTTTAAGATATTTTTTAAGACATAATGATTCACATTAACTAATGTATTGAATGTATTTAACTCCTTAATATCAATATTAGTAAGAACTAACTGCTGTGGCGTATTATATAGTAAATAATAATTCTTATGTTTACTGGCTTCTTAGTATAGTACTAAGTATTATAATTTTTCTTTATCAATTAAATATTCTATTGTGAAAATTTAATTGATAGAGAAAAAGTTTTTTGTTATATGCCTAACCCAAAACCTAATTAGAAGTCTAGTTACTCGATAGTATTTATAATAAATTACGAAGAGTATTATTAATGATACTAAGGTATCGAAATTATTATAAAATGCTCCGAATAAAATTATGATAAATATGACATTTTTTTTTTTTTTTTAATCTTTTTAATTTTCAATACATTAATTAAAAAATCATCAAAAAAAAAAAAAAAAAAGGATGATTTTTAGTTCTATAACTCGACCCTCGGCCCGGAACAGAACTAGATAGTTCTGACTGTTTTGGTATAACTCCATTTTTACATTCTAAACTAGATACATGAAAGTTGATTCTTAAAGCTAAACCCTATGGCGATACTTAGTAAACATTCAAATATTAATTTAAATAAGTCTTTTTCATCTTTTTCATCCGTTCTAACATTTATTAACTATATTGAATCCTTGAATCTTGACCATTCAACCTGAATTGATTATTATTTATTAATATTTCAAATAAGCCGCCATGGTGAAATTGGTAGACACGCTGTTCTTAGGAAGCAGTGCTAGAGCATCTCGGTTCGAGTCCGAGTGGCGGCATCCCCTAAATAGGGACACAGTGGATCCTATAATATATTTAATTCTCAATTTTAATTCTATAATGGAGAACCCCCGCCCTTTTTATGATATTTGCAACTTTAGAACATATATTAACTCATATCTCTTTTTCGATTATTTCAATTGTGATTACGATTCATTTTATGACCTTATTAGTCCACGAAATCGTAGGATTACGCAATTCATCGGAAAGAGGTATGATAGCTACCTTTTTATCTATAACAGGATTATTAGTTATTCGTTGGATTTATTCGGGTCATTCCCCATTAAGTAATTTATATGAGTCATTAATCTTCCTTTCATGGAGTTTCTCCATTATTTATATGATTCCTAAAATACGAAATAATAAAAATTATTTAAGCGTAATAACCGCGCCAAGTGCTATTTTTACCCAAGGTTTCGCCACATCGGGTCTTTCAACCGAAATGCATCAATCCGCTATATTAGTACCCGCTCTACAATCTCAATGGTTAATGATGCACGTAAGTATGATGCTATTAAGCTATGCAGCTCTTTTATGTGGATCATTATTATCAGTCGCTCTTTTAGTCGTTACATTTCGAAAAAACATCGATATGTTTTTTAAAAGCAAGAATTTAATAATTAAATCATTTATTGTTGGCGAAGTCGAATATTTGAATGATAAAAGAAGTGTTTTTAAAAACACTTCTTTTATTTCATTTCAAAATTATTACAAATATCAATTGACTCAGCGTTTAGATTATTGGAGTTATCGTGTCATTAGTTTAGGCTTTACCTTTTTAACCATAGGCATTCTTTCTGGAGCTGTATGGGCTAATGAGGCTTGGGGATCTTATTGGAATTGGGACCCTAAGGAAACTTGGGCATTTATTACTTGGATCATATTCGCGATTTATTCACATACTAGAACAAATAAAAGTTTACAAGATACACATTCGGCACTTGCGGCTTCTATAGGATTTATTATAATTTGGATATGTTATTTTGGGATCAATCTATTAGGAATAGGTTTACATAGTTATGGTTCATTCACATTAACATCTAATTGAATAAACGATACATAACATAAGAACATCATCTCATATGTATCTCGAGTTTTTGCGAACCATTTGATTTCTGGAATCAAATGGTTCGCAAAAACTCGAGATACATCTCATTACAACTCTAATTCACTTTATTTTACAGAATTATAAGACTTGCCGTCTCATTAATAAAAACTATCTATAAAAAATAATTAGATAAAATAGCTTGTACCTTGTCAACTGATAGTAATAAAATAAAATCGGGATAAATACCAATACCTATTATTGGTAAAAAGAGACAGATCGAAACAAAAAGTTCTCGTGGTCCAGAATCCACAAAATTAGAATTTGGAACATTAAATAACTTGTATCCGTAGAACATCTGACGTAACATAGATAATAAATAAATAGGAGTTAATATCATTCCAATTGCCATTCCAAAAGTAATTAGTACTTTTGGAATTAAAAGATATTTTGAACTGGTAATTATTCCAAAAAATACTACTAATTCTGCAACAAAACCACTCATCCCTGGCAATGCAAGAGAGGCCATCGAAAAGCTACTGAACATTGTAAATATTTTCGGCATCGGGACAGCTATCCCCCCCATTTCGTCGAGAGAAACAAGAGGTATTCTATCACAACAGGTTCCTGCCAAGAAAAAAAGTGCAGCACCAATAAATCCATGAGAAAGTATTTGTAGAATGGCTCCATTTAGTCCCATGTTGGTTATGGAACCAATTCCTATAATTATGAAACCCATGTGAGATACAGAGGAATAGGCTATTCTCTTTTTTAAATTGCGTTGACCAAAAGAGGTTAAAGCCGCATAGATTATTTGTATTGTTCCCACTATCACCAACCACGGAGAAAATATGGAATGAGCACGGGGTAATAATTCCATATTGATCCGAATCAATCCGTATGCTCCCATTTTTAATAAAATTCCGGCAAGAAGCATACATGTACTGTAATGTGCTTCTCCATGGGTATCTGGTAACCATGTATGTAGGGGTATGATCGGCGATTTGACAGCATAAACAATAAGGAAGCCAAAATAGAATATTATTTCCAATGCCATAGGATATGATTGATTAGCAAGTCTTTCAAAATCTAATGTTGGTTCAGTGGAGCCATATAAACCCATACCCAGAACTCCTATTAATAGAAAAATAGAACCCCCTGCAGTGTACAAAATGAACTTTGTAGCCGAATATAAGCGCTTCTTTCCTCCCCACATGGATAAAAGTAAGTAAACAGGAATTAATTCTAACTCCCACATGATAAAAAAAAGTAAAAGGTCTCGAGAAGAAAATGATCCTATTTGACCACTGTACATTGCTAACATAAAAAAATGGAATAATCGTGAATTTCGAGTAACTGGCCAAGCCGCTAAAGTAGCTAAAGTAGTAATAAATCCTGTCAATAAAATGGGTCCCACGGAAAGCCCATCGATTCCCAGTCTCCAGTGAAAATCCAAAATATTTATCCATTTCCAATCTTCTTCCAATTGGATTAAGGGATCGTCCAATTGGAAATGATAACAGAATGCATAGGTCGTTAAAAGGAGTTCTAATAAGCATATACATATAGTATACCATCGAAACACCTTATTCCCCTTATGGGGAAGAAAAAAAATGGAAGAACCCGCGAATATAGGCAAAACAACAAGTATTGTTAACCAAAACCAAGTAAAATGACTCGTGATAAAGACAAGATACGCTTTGACCAGAAAAGCCCGTGCTCGGAATAATATATTGATTTTATCGAGTACGGGCTTTTGTCGGTAAATGAGGAATCAAATGATTCAAGTGGAGTTTTTGTAACGTATCAATTAATAAGATAGACCCATGCTGCGAGTTGTTTCATGCCATAAATAAACACGGACACTCAAAAAGTCTGTCGGGCAAGCGGATTCACATCTCTTACAACCCACACAATCCTCGGTTCTTGGTGCGGAAGCAATTTGTTTAGCTTTACATCCGTCCCAAGGTATCATTTCCAATACATCTGTGGGGCAGGCGCGCACACATTGAGTACACCCTATACATGTGTCATAAATTTTTACTGAATGTGACATTAAATCTATAAATTCCCGTTTTGAACATAAAAAATTTTCGATCTGGTATGGTAAAACTAAATGGTAGTAAATTAATTATATGTTTATATTGCAGACACCAGATGAATCAATGATTTATTAATTTTTTTAAGAATCAATATATTTCTAAATTTGTTCATGAAAAAGTGCCAAGATACTTTGATTTCTCTTTAAACAACCACAGTCATACAATACAAGTCGCACATCTGAATTCAAATTGGTCAACAAATAATACAATTTATTATATAATTTATATAATGAAAATCAATGATTATATAATGAATATTATTATATAATTTTTATAATGAAAATAAATTATTACATAATGAATGATTACGACTAATTTAATTATTCAACAAATTTGCTTGATTGATACGAGTTGATTTTTTGTTATGATGGATCGATGAAACAATAGCTAATCCAATAGCAGCTTCAGCTGCTGCAATAGCTATAACAAAAATTGAGAAAATGTCTCCTTTTAATTGGCGACTATCAAATAAATCAGAAAATGTTACGAGATTGATATTAACTGAATTTAGTATAAGCTCAAGACACATAAGTGCTCTAACCATGTTTCGACTTGTAATTAATCCATAGATACCGATAGAAAATAAATAGACACTCAAAAAAAGTACATGCTCAAACATCATTGACTAACTCCTCATCAATTTAGATTCATTTAAATATGAATAACAATTCAACTGATTTCATTGACTAGATATAGAACAAAATATTACAGAACAATAGAAGGTATTGGCAATAGATTTAACTAAAAACCTTAAACCTTTTTTATTTTATTTCAAATTCTAAAAATTTTTTAAATCATAAGTATTTATGATTGACGAGCCATAGTAATTGCACCTATTAAAGAAACTAAAAGAATTATAGAAATGAGTTCAAATGGAAGATAAAAATCTGTTGATAAATGAATCCCAATTTGTTGAACATAACTTATTAGGTCCTGTTCTAGAATCTGGTTTGATCTTGTAGTCCAAAGAATTCCGTACCATGACGTATCTGGGATAGTAATAATTAGTAAAAAAAAAATACTTGTACAAACCAGTGAAGTAACCCCATCTCCAAGGGTCCAAAGGCGGGAAACATTGGAATATTCTGAGCCATTTATGAACATTACAGCAAATATGATTAGGACATTTATGGCTCCCACATAAATAAGAAGTTGTGCAGCAGCTACAAAATAAGAATTCGATAGAATATAGAATAAGGATACACAAACAAGAACCAATCCCAACGAAAAGGCAGAATAAATTGGATTGGTAAATAAGACTATTCCCAGGCCCCCAAATATAAGAACTGATCCCAGAAATACTACAACAATATTATGTATTGATCCAGGTAAATCCATTATGTATGAAATAAGAAAATAAATAAATAAATCGAAAGATTTCATGACCTTACTGAATAGTCCAGGAAGTAAAAATTAGTCTATTTTTTTAATTGTTTATGATACCGTTCCTAAATAAAATCTTACTAATTGGTAATTGTTCTTGAATCAAGATATTTACCTTTGTCTATTTTTATTTGAGTCGAATTCATAACTGTTTGAATTGTGTAGTCTACAATTACTGACATTGGTAACCGACCCAAAGCGATTTGATTATAATTCAATTCGTGACGATCATAAGTAGAAAGTTCATATTCTTCAGTCATTGATAAACAGTTAGTGGGACAATATTCGACACAGTTACCACAAAATATACAGACACCAAAATCTATACTATAGTTAAGCAATATTTTATTTTTAATATCCCCTTCAAATCTCCAATCAACAACAGGTAAATCTATGGGGCACACACGAACACATACTTCACAAGCAATACATTTATCAAATTCAAAGTGGATTCGACCACGGAAACGTTCTGATGTGATCGACTTTTCATAAGGATACTGAATAGTTACGGGTAAACGATTTGCATGGGATAAGGTAATTATGAAACTTTGACCAATATACCTTGCGGCTCGTATTGTTTGTTGACCATAATTCATGAACCCAGTCACCATAGGAAACATATTGTAGATATCCACGAATAAGTTGATGTTTCTTTCTCTTGTTTAAGAGAGGTTATGAGTCTAGAATACCATTATCATATTGTGTTATTTATAGTGAAACAAGTTGGGAAGATGTTGTCAATAATAAATTACCCAGAGAAATAGGTAAAAGAAATTTCCATCCAAGATTTAATAGTTGGTCCATTCTCATCCTGGGTAAAGTCCATCTTGTTGTGATAGATATAAAAAGAAACAAATAAGCTTTAGCTAATGTAATAAAGATACCAATTGTCATTCCAAAGACTCTAGCAATTTGATTTATTCCGAAAAGTTCAGGAACAGATATGTATGGAATAGATAAATTCCACCCACCTAAATAAAGAATTGTTACAAATAATGAAGAAACTAAGAGATTTAGATAAGAAGCAATATAAAATAAACCATATTTGATACCAGAATATTCGGTTTGATAACCTGCTACTAATTCTTCTTCTGCTTCTGGTAAATCAAAAGGTAATCTCTCGCATTCTGCTAGAGAAGAAATTAGAAAAACAATAAACCCTATAGGTTGACGCCACATATTCCACCCCCAAAAACCATATTTTGACTGCGCCTCAACTATATCAACTGTACTTGAACTGTTGGATAATCATAGTCGATAATAACATAACTGTTTCACCGCTATTCCAAAACCGTACATGAGACCTCAGCTTCATACGGCTCCTCTATGGCCGCGTACAAATAAATGTAAGGACTAGTTCGGTATTATTATAGGTATCTTTGTGGGGTGGGGTAGATAGAATAAAAATACCGTGTAGAGTCCCAAAAATTAGACCAATGGAATTCTGTCTGCTAGAATAAAAAAAAAAAGGCGCTTCCGAATTGATCTTATCCCTTATAATTAAATCTTCCGTAATAACTTAATCTTTCAATAAAATACTCGTTATATCAAGAGATAAAAAGAATTTAGACATTCTTTACTGAATCATAAAGAATAAGAATTTAATATATACATATATATTGGTATAGATGTAGGAAAAAATAAATAAAGATCTTTTTTATATTCTATTTCTTTTGTTCCTGTTCTTCTTTCTTATAAAAGGTATTCCTGAGAATAAAGGATTAATTCGTTCTTGATAGTTATTTCTTGAATCAGTGACTAGGAGCATACTCTAGATCGGAATCGTGGGGAAGTACTGCTTGATCATTTCTACCAACTTAAAGCCCCTATCATCTTATGATTCGTTTTATGTGGAAATACCTCTTTTTTGATACCTTACATTATCTCTATTACTAATCCTTTGTGTACCTTGGTGTTCCTAACCGTCCACTGATTTTTGATTGATCTCCTGTATGGTATGGTAATACATACAAGACAGTAATCCCATACAGTTGATCTTTTGTACCCGCTTCAAGATATGATGAAATCTCAATCTTGGGATAAAGAGTTTATACTCCTTAATGTTTACTTCTGCTTTATTCTTGTATATAGGGAATGAGATTTTCTCTTTTTACTACACATTGATAAGCTGTTTTGTTTTACTCATATAACTATCTGGTTTAACTCATCGACCTGAATAACTCTGATGAATAAAAAAATAAAAATATCTATATCTATCCAATACATTAATTCCTCTTTCCTTTATTTCATTTTGAGGTCAAAGTTCATGTTCTAACGAATCACACGTAGAGATATTGATAACACACATAGAGTTAATGGTATTTCATAACTAATAGATTGAGCCGCAGCTCGCAAGCCACCTAAAAAAGAGTATTTATTATTCGATACATATCCTGATATAAGAAGCCCAATAGGAGCAATACTTGAAATGGAGATCCATAAAAAAACACCTATACTGAGATCAGCTAAAACAAGTCGATACCCAAAAGGAATTATTAAATAACTTAATACAATTGATATGACTGCTATAGACGGTCCGATACTAAACAAACGAATATCTCCTCTAGATGGTAGGAGGTCCTCTTTAAAAAGTAATTTAGTCCCGTCCGCTAGAGCTTGAAGAATTCCCAACGGGCCGGCATATTCGGGTCCAATACGTTGTTGTATTGCTGCGGATATTTCTCTTTCTAACCATACAATTACTAGTACTCCTATTATGATTCCTAATATAAGGGTCAAAGCAGGGATAAATAGCCATATGAGTCCATAGACTTCTTTTAAGGATTCTGATTTAGAAAAATAATTGATAGTTTGTGCTTCTGTTGTGCCAATTATCATTTCAACGGTCGACTTCTCCCATAATGATATCTATACTACCTAGTATTGTCATGATATCAGCCAATTTCATTCTTTTAATTAGCTGAGGAAGAATTTGCAAATTGATAAAACCGGGCGGACGAATTTTCCATCTCCAGGGGAAAACACTATTATCTCCTATCAAATAAATTCCTAATTCTCCCTTTGGGGCTTCTACTCTTACATAAAGTTCTTGTTTCGATAATTCAAAATTAGGCGAAGGTTTTTTACTAATGAATCTATATTCAAAATCATTCCATTCGGAATTCCTTGCTCTATCTAAGCGCCGAATTTCTAAATTCTCATAGGGTCCTCCGGGAATTCCTTCTAAAGACTGTTGAATAATTTTTATGGATTCCCTCATTTCGCCAATTCGTACTAAATAACGAGCTAATGAATCCCCTTCTTTTTGCCATTGAACTTCCCAATCGAATTCATTGTAACATTCATAATGATCAACTTTACGAAGATCCCATTGGATCCCAGAAGCTCGTAACATGGGTCCTGATAAGCCCCAATTTAGTGCTTCTTCTCCACCAATAATGCCCACTCCTTCAACTCGCTCCAAAAAAATGGGATTCCGCGTAATAAGTTTTTCATATTCAACAACACTTGTTAAAAAATAATCGCAGAAATCTAAACATTTATCTATCCAACCATGAGGTAGATCAGCAGCTATTCCTCCGATGCGGAAATAATTATGCATCATTCGCATACCTGTGGCAGCTTCGAATAGATCATATAGCAATTCTCTCTCTCTGAAAATATAGAAAAAGGGAGTCTGCGCACCGATATCCGCCATAAAAGGCCCAAGCCATAACAAATGCGAAGCTATACGACTCAGCTCTAGCATAATTACTCTGATATAGCTGGCCCTTTGGGGTACTTGAACATTTCCCAATTGTTCTGGTGCATTTACTGTTATTGCTTCGGTGAACATAGTAGCTAAATAATCCCAACGTGTTACATAAGGAAGATATTGTATAATTGTTCGGTTTTCCGCTATTTTTTCCATCCCTCTGTGTAAATAGCCCAATACGGGGTCACAGTCAATAACATCTTCACCGTCGAGAGTTATAATAAGTCTAAGAACACCATGCATCGATGGGTGATGAGGGCCCATATTGACTATCATGAGATCTTTTCTTGTAGCCGGTACAGTCATATCTTTTCTTTCCTAATTCATTATTCCATGAATTTCTCAAAACGAGGTTTATAAAAATAAAAACCTAAAAAAAAATTTTCAAATGAATCCTCAAATTAACGAGTTTTTAGCTCCCGAATATCTAACTGACTAATTAATTTTTTATAACTTACTCTATTTTTCTTTGACAAATAAGCCAACAGCCGTTGACGTTTTCCCAGAATTTTTCGTAGACCTCTTTGAGATAAAAAATCTTTTTTGTGCAATTCCAAATGCGAGGTAAGTCTCCGTATTTTATTGGTGAAACTGAATATTTGAAATTCAACAGACCCTTTGTTTTCTTCTTTTTCGTCTTGCAGAATAACTGAAATGAATGAATTTTTGACCATAAAAAAATTCTTCTATCTTTATTATTTTTTATAGATTTTACCGATCAGGAAAAATAATAATTATTATTATATTATGTTATGATTATGTCAGCCATTTTAATCTGATATAAACAAAAGTTTAGATTTATTCATACTTTTTTATTCTATCGAAATCCCATTTTTTATTTCAAACATAAAATTTGGATTTCGATAGAATAAAATATAATACATTGATCCAAAAATAAATCAATATCATGTACTAAAATGTAACATATGCATATGTACATCTTTCGCCATATATCAAATCTGTTATGTCAGGTGATATATAGGAAATATAATAATAGTTTATTAACTTATTCTGGATTGGGGATACATATATATCCTTGACATACTAAAACGACTGCTATTATGGGTATCAAACCAGTAACGATTCATACAAGCTAAATCCTCTAATCGGTAATTAGGCCAAAGAAATAATTTTAATTTAATAAGGTTGTTTGCATCTCTATTAAGATGCTTGTCCTCATTAAAAAATTGTCCACAGTTTATTATTTTGTTTTCGTTGCAAAATTGTGGATTTTTATCTATATAATTCCAATTCCAGAAATTGAAACAAATTAGAATTCTCAACTCTCTCCGACGTCGATGAGATAGAATATGTTCAGGAACAAGAAAATTATAATTATTTTTTTTTTCTTCATTCACAGGCATATCGCTATGTTGTGCAATGGATTTGTCTAAATTATTCTTATCAACATTTTGTTTTTTTATGAATTTTTTATTAGTTTTAACTTTATCTTTATCAACTAATGAAATACTTATGGTTTGATAGATAATAAATTGCCCATCCCTTTTTATGGATAAACGAAATGGTTCGATAATTAATATTGCGTTTTTTATCAATTCTGTAATAACACGATCCTTTTTAATCCGCATTATATCCAGATACATTTCTCCTCTTTGAATCGAGGCTATAGTAATTTGCTTTGCATTTGTCAATCTAAGTAAGAGACAATATACCTTAATATTATTGAGCATTCTTTGACTCAAAGAATTATCCCATCTTAATTGAAAAAGGAAATATTTTTTTAGTAATAAATCTAGTTCTCCTTCCTTGATCTTCTTAGATTCTTTTTTATTTCTACGTTTTTTAATGTCTGATCCCGCGCAATTATCTTCAACATCTTTTTTTTCGTTTTGTTTTCCTAGATCATATCCAATTGGATTTGTATATTGTTGTTTGTTTTTTTCTTGGTTAGAATTTTCTAAATCAATATATTCTTTTTGATTAGATAATATGGGAAGGTTTTTTTTTTTTATGTTGATGCTTTCATATTGACTAATCTTTTCATTTTTATGAAAATCTAAAATAAGAAATTGGATTGGTATAATCCATAAGAGACAGTTGCTATAGTGGGATTATGATATAACCTTTTTTGATTCATTCCCATCCAATCAAAAAAGTTTTTTTTTTTTTTGTATAAGTTGATTTCTTTATGAAATGAAATATCTTTCTTTTTCATTTTGTTTTTATACTTATTAGTTTGAGTCTTAGTATTTTTATTAATCTTGATACCAATATGCGCATTGGTCCAAGTCTCGATATCAATATTTTTTATAAGACAAAAATGGAGAATTTTACAATCAAAATATTTTCTATCCCGATTTATATTCGTATCAATAGAATATCTTTCCTCTAGATAATCACTAATAGTTGTACTTACCAATAGATAAAATGCGTCGGATTTCGATGTATTGAAATTATATAAATATGGGATCTCCTGGTTCTCCTTTACTTGTCCTGTTGATCCATAAAAATAGGAGTTTTTCTTATCCCCATAATTAATATATTCATAATTCATATATTTATGTGATAAAAGATCATATCTGTAGTGTTTTTTAACCAATTTTTTTTTTGTGAACGAAACCGTTACGGAATAATCTTCTTTTACATAATGACTTAATTGGTCTTTTTTGTTTTCATATGAATTAAATTTCATTGAGTCTTGATTTTTAATCATACGAAGTTGATTGACTCTATTTCGCCATTTTTTCGGGACTAATCGAGACCATTTGATCCGAGAAAAATTGTATTGATAAAAACCCTTTAACCAGTTTTTCCAGTCATTCATTCCAGACTTTTGAATTTTATTATGCCTTGATTTATAATCAAATAGTCCTCGTGTTATACAATAATCCTTTATTTTATCCCTAAGATAATAATGGGTTTCATGATCTTGAAATATATATTTCCAGTTATACTTATTAAGTAATTGGGTTTGCGATAATTTGTAAAATACATATGCTTGGGACAAGCAAGTATAACTATTTAAATTTTTATTACTAATATTAGTATTTGAAACCCACTTTTTTATAGTTGAAATGAAGTTCGTTCTATTTGGATTTATTTCATCAATTTTTTCTTGATTTGTTTCATGGTTGTAAGTGTATTTATTGATAATTTTTTTTTTTGATTCAAAAAAAAGTTGTATATTGATTCTGGGAATGTTTATGGTACATAGCAAGATATCCATGTATATTTTTTCAATGAAAAATTTTATAAAAAAATGTGATTTACGTATTAATCGTATATTGTTTCTTTTTAATATCTGCCAACTAGATTTCTGTGATTCTGATCCTTTTCTTTTATCATCATAGGTTAAAACTGTTTTTTTATTGTCTTTTGTGATTTGTTCTATTTGATTCTTGGTTGTGATTATCCTATCATAAAGATCTTTCATTTTTTTTTCTATGAGTGAATAATTTGTCCAATTCATAGATTGAATTGGTATGGCCCATTCATGGTTAATTTTATTATTTATTTTTGAATCTTTTCCATTTTTATTTGGTTTATATACTTTCACTTTCTTCAATTCAAATGAAAAAATCAGATTTACTTTTTCTTTCATTATTCGCTTTATAACAAGAACTGTTTTGATGACCCATTCTTTTTTTTCTTTTGAAATTTGTAGAGACCATTTTACTCTTTCCTTTAAGACCCTTAGAACGAGAAAAAATTGTTTTTTTAGCTTTCTAATTTTTCTTTCGAATTCTTTAAAAATGGGTTCAAAAAAAGAAAGTTGTTTTTGGGGAGAACCAAAGGGAAGTTCCACTTCTATTCCCCATATTGTTAAAAAAGAAAAATTGTCTTTTTTTCCTTGTTTTTTCATTGAATCTATATAATGAGATCGTACCTTAGATCTTTGTCTTCGCCAAGGTTTCAGACGAAAAGGAAATAAAATCTTTATCTGAATTCCGTCTGTTAACCAATCTTTTGGAAATTCTGTTTCTGATAATTGAACACCATTATAGGTGCACTTAATGTGCATTTCTCGATTCCATTCCTTCAAATCCTCGTACCATTCAGGAAATTGGAATAATAACATACGGCCCATATTTTTAGCTATTATTAATGAAGGTAATACAATATATTTTCTAATAAAAGATTGTGTTACTAACATCAAACCTCTTATAACTTGAGCAAAAGGAATGCTATCCCAAGTTTCTGCTATTGTTATTCGGTCATTTTCCTCTTTTTTTTCCCGTTCTTTTGTCCTTTCTTTATCAAAATCAAAAGAAGAATCAGAAATTTGCAATTCTGATTCTTTACTGACTCCATTTCTAAAAATGAAATTTATCATTTCAGAAAGATCAAAAGAATCAAAAAAAAATGTTTTGTTTATTCGATCTAAAAAAAGCGGGGAATTAGCATTTGCTTGAAACATTTCCCAAGTAACCGTTTTGCGTCTTTGAGCACGCATGGATCCTTTTATTATATCCCGACGAAAATCTGATTGTTGCGAGTAACGTATCAAAGCCACTTCTTCTGCTTCATTATTACTAGTATTATTAATACTAGTAACAGAATTAGTATTCTGATTGTTATCAGTAAAAATTAACACCCGTTTGGCTTTTCTTGAACGAATCTCATAATCTTCCGTCGATTCTTCCTCATCTTCTTCTTCCTCCAGCTCTTCCAAATCATCAATTAATTTGTATGACCATCGAGAAATTTTTTTGCTTATTTCTTTTATTCCAATAGATTTCTTT